TGCGCTTCAATATAATTACCAGGAGTAAGCGCTATAGCCTGTTTCCAATACTCAGCGGCTTGATCGAACCAAGCCTCCGCTATTTCGGAATCCCCCTGTCGAATGGCCTGTTCTCCCCGGTCGAAATAGGCGGTTCAATTCCTTCCCTTAGAACCGTACTTGAGAGTTTCCTACCTCATACGGCTCGGCAGTCAATTCTTTTGGTGTCCCATTTTTTATCCTACCATATATCCAATTATCCAATTGACTGAGATTTCTCATAGATCTATCGATTTGTCTCGGGTTAACCAAAAGGGGTTAATTACATGAGTTTCAAACTTTAATTTGGATTAAATTAATTTAATAATAAGTTTTATCTTTTCTCCCACCTTCAGAAAAATAAAGCATAGGCATTTCGGGACTATCGTCCGTTAGATTTTTCTGAAAGGTAACTATCTCGGTTTCATATCATATAGAAATTTATATAGAATCCTTGAAAAAGACTTCTTCCTCATAAAAAAGACTTACTGTCTTTGGGATCTGATGCTACACCGCTGCTCAATAACTTAGGGGATCGGCTCTATTACATAAGTTGATTCCTAATTTTTATCTCATATCCTGACATAAATAAGCAGTTCGTATTTATTGTATCGGCCCAAAACCTCGCTAATTGATCTTTACGGCGCTTCCTCTATCAATTAGATCTTTATCCATAGAATAAAGTATCTAGGCATATATATTTCTTCATATTTCGACTTCTATGAAGTTTCTTTTTTTGTTACAGCTGATAAAAATCGTTTTTTGGACGATGCAATATGTAGAAAGCCTATTTTTTTCTAGTATTTTATTTACTAGCGTATTTGCTCTTTCTTTCCTTTTTTATTTCTATAGTGGAGATAGTCGCACGTAATGACAGATCACAGCCATATTATTAAAAGCTTGTGGTAAGAACGGGTTTCGTTCTAGTGCTCGAAAATAATATTCTAAAGCTTTTGTATGTTCTCCGTTACTTGTGTGGATAAGGCCTATGTTATAGAGTATATAACTTCGATCATAGGGATCAATTTCTAGTCGCATAGCTTCATAATAATTCTGTAAGGCCTCCGCATAATTTCCTTCGGATTGAGCCGACATCCGTTACGGTCGTCATTCGATTCAAAGAATTCTCCGTTCCAAAACCGTACGTGAGATTTCCATCTCATACGGCTCCTCCTTTATGTGCATAATGAGAGAATAATCCATGGAATAAAAAAAGGTCGAAATATTGTCATTATGAACTGAGCGGGGCTAATGTTTTTACAAGAAATCTCTAGCCAACCCTCTTGCAAAAGATCTTTTCTTAATATCAAGCGTGTTCGTACTAGATAAAAAAGTAAACTCCAACAATTTCTTTGTTCTCAACGCTCCTTAATTTCCAGGAATTAGTCACTTCAACAATCTTCGATGGTTATATGGGTATCCAAAGTACGAACAAGATGGATGTTTGTTGTCCCAACCATTTCTATTAGTTCCGATCCCGATAAAGAAAGGGAATCATTAATAACAAAGTTTTCGTGTTGTTGATTCCTAAGTGTAGTGCTTCTTCCTCTATGCCGCCTATTGGTACTGGTGTAGTAGGGTTGACCCACAATACAGACCCATAGGTGTAACCTTTCGCTCAATACTCGAATCAACAATTGAAGCATCTGAGGTTGCATTAATCGGGGATACACGACAGAAGGAATTGCTTTATTTCGAAACTTCACCTTCAACAAGCGTAGATTTCTTTTTTGTTTTCAATAGTCTTTTTTTTTTTCTATTCTGAATAATGTGTCTTTTTCCTAAAACTGAGAGCGGTAAAGTAAATAATAAATAAAGTCAAAAATATATTAAAAAATATATAAATCAAATCGCACCATCTCTGTAATAAGTAAATGCCTCTTTTTCTCCTGAAGTTGTCGGAATTATTCGTAATAAGATATTGGCTACAATTGAAAAGGTCTTATCAATAAAATTTCCATTTATCTGCGATCTAGGCATAGGTAGCAATCCATTCTATAACTCTTTTCATTACCCCTCGTGAGAAAATAAAATGATCTCACAAACAAAGGAAGCGTACAGTACGAAATAACATAAAAGCAGACCCATTCCATAAAAAAAATTCTTCGAGCCGGGAGGCTAAAGAAAAAGTGATAAAAAAAGTGATGAAAAGTTTTCTATTTTTATAGCTAGTTTTCTAGTTAGAATTGATATTGGTCCTTCGTACCTATCGAACAATCTAATATGAATAACTCGCTATTCGCTCGGGTTATCGGCCATAATAATTATGTAGGAGAGATGGCCGAGTGGTTCAAGGCGTAGCATTGGAACTGCTATGTAGACTTTTGTTTACCGAGGGTTCGAATCCCTCTCTTTCCGCACCTTCACCTAATTCGCCAATGTAACTGACTACAAAGTATCAAATCAAATTAAGAACAGATACTAAAGAATTAGACCCTTCTTTAGTATAGATTCTCTATTCCCAATTCCTTTTTAATTTTAA